ATATCTACGGGCTTATTTGCTAAATGGCAATTGGCACATACAATACGCCCAGTCGCTTCTCTTGGATTTTCATAACCCTGTTGTGCAAAAATGGGATATGCATTTGAAACGGCTGTCTGAGTTATGATATATATCATGAGCGATACGGAAATAGATCGAGTAATCTGTTCCTTTATCCAATAAAAAGTCTTTCTAGTTTCCATGGTCCAATCTTGATCCCAAAATTTCTACAATTAAGTGGGGTAAGTCGCTAGTATAGTTCCCTATCCACGATTCTGCTAGTTACTGGGGAAAAAATAATAATAATATGGAATACTATTTTATATAGAATAATATAGAATGAATCCCCAAAATGGATCGAATAGAAAGCGTAAGTTCGATTTTCAATGCTTTATTTATGTACAACTACAAAGTAACAAACGTTCGAATTCGATTAGATTAATATCGGTGTATCTTCTATCAGTCATTCATTGAATGATAAATAACTACAAGTGAAGGAGATACGCGATTTAAATAACGGAAAATCCAATATTTAAAAATTGTATCCAGAATGACTGGAAAAGTGGAAACCAGACCAGATATAATTTCATCATTATGAACAAATCCAAAATGTTTGTAGACAGAGCCAACCATTAGTTCCCAACCGTGGGGTGAATGGAATCCGATACACAAATCCGTTAATAAAAGAATAGAAAAAGCTTTGACTGTGTCGCTTAAGTTATATAGGAATTCCTGGGCCCAAGAGTTTAGAATAACAAGTTCTTCATTACCCAAAATAGAATAACCGCTTAGAATAATAAAACAAATTATATTTGTCGAGAAGTGCAAAATCGTATGGATCCGATCTTCATTGTGTATCTTGATTAATTGGATCGTTTCTTTTTGGATTCCTATACGAAGTTTTTTTAGATGTGTCTCCGAGTATTCTTCGATCATTTCGTCCAAGAAGAGGAGTTCCTCTAATTCTATGAATTTTTCTAGAATACTCTTTTCTTGAATATCATTCAAAAAAATTTCGGATTGCCCAGCATTCCACCAATTAGTAACCCAAGATTCCAGACTTTTATTAAATGCGAGAGAAAGCCACCAGGGCAAAAATACAATAAATAGAAGATTTAAAGGGGGAGTGAATGCTTTCTTTTTTGCCATTTTTTCATCTGTGAATTGTTAATTAACCCACCGCATTTGTCGACTCTATGCAATCGAATATTTCTTTCACGCATGAGTTCTATACAAGGTATGAAACCTATAATTTTATTTTCTTTGTGGTTATTGAATCTAGAAAGGATAGAGAAATCAACTAAGAATCCACTTCGAATGAAGAAATACTAAAAAAATATTGTTTCCTGATATCTCAATCGGTCAACAGTTGTCTCCTTTCGAGAAATGATCGAAAGAACCACTTTAAGTAACGAATATTGAGTTAAATTTTGAGACGAAAGAACTCCCTTTCTATCAAAATATCCAATATTTCAAAACAAATTCACGGATTGTCCACAGTCAGGAATAGAATAATTGAGGAAAAGAGGTTGCGATAATCAAAGTGACAAAACAGGACAGAAATTAACTAGTTATGAAATCGAATTCTTCTTTTTGGATTGGTTATTAAAAAACACAAAAGAAAGGAGAAAAAGAAACATCGATTGACAAAAAAAAGAATTTACAAGATAGGATTTATCTGGATCTAAAGTATCAATTCCAACAATTAATTAAACTTAAAAAGAAAATCAATTTCTTTATACCGAAATGGTTTGATTGAATCTATTAGTGCGATTTGGTACTTGTTTGAATTGAATTTTGTGGATTTGCATACGTATAAAAAACCACAAAAAGAGTTTCGTTTTGTGGTTATTCCGCCCGCTTTGGCTCGAATGAAACTTTTGATGAAACTTCACACCTAAATTATGTTATGTTATCGAAAAAGGAAGATTCTTTTCTTTTTTCCCTCCTACTGATAAAGGCATCTATTTTCCACGCATTTCTCAAAATACTTCAATTGGTACACGCAAGAAATAGGCCAATTCAGCAGCCTTTTGTTCAATTTCTCGTGGAATCAAATTATCATCAGTCCGAGTTAAGGGAATAGCTCCCTGGCCTCGGATGTCCATATAAAGAACACGACGAGCATAAATACCTTCTTTAACTTCGATTCGAATGGACTGAATATCTTTTAGAAGGAATCGTAGGAATATGCGACGATTTTTTCCAGGAAATCCCCAACGAAAAAGAAACACTATTCCTTCCCTTCTATCGAATCGATCATAACCACTGCCTACATTCCAGGAAATTGTGCACCACAAATAGGAGCTAATAAAGAGACCCGCGATTCCGTAGAAAGCCATCACGATCCCTTGTGGAAAAAAACCGATTTGCTGAGACGGAAAAAAAGATATCAAATTTCTACCAAGATAACTGGAAGTTCCAACCAATAAGAATCCTAATGAACCTAAAAAAAGGATAAAGGCCCAGCAGAAATTACTTATTTTTCGAGACCCCGTTATAAGTTCTACCCATATATGTTCTGATCGCCAACTCATACTTGATCCGATTACATTTTATTGGAATTTAGAGCATACCTCAAATTAATTTGACTTTACTTTTTTGTTTCCGAAGTAACTCTCATCAACTAGCACTAGTTTGATGTGAACCTTTAGTAGTAATTCATCAAATTGGTTAGATCTAAAATAATAACATACCCCTTAATATGATATATATGATATGATCCCACTATACATAGAGATCCGCGGGCTTTCTATTTCAGCCATTCGGGGATCCTGGTCGATTTGAAAACAGCTAGAATTCATTTACCCATATGTCATGTTTCTGTTGATACAGACGCTAGCGTTCTTTCCTTTATGTTCGGCAAAAATCACATGTTATACAGTATTCAACTAAATAGATATCTGTGTTATGATACAAATCCAAGTTTAAGTTTTGAAAAAAAAAATGAAAGAAATTGGGTCCCATTGGATCTAAATAATCTTATTTTTTTGAATATGAAGAGATAAAGAAGCCATTGCAATTGCCGGAAATACTAGGCCTACTAAAGGCACAAAAATAGAGGGAAAGCTGAAAGTTGTCATAGAATGGGGGCCTCAATTTATTATTTGTACCTGTTATTCTTGTTTATAAATTTTATAAATGTTTCTAAATAAAAATATCTTATAATAATTATATTAACTTATATCTTATATTATAATATTATATATATTCTAATTTAATATAATATTATAATAATATTAAATTCTAAAAATTAGAAATTAAATTATATTAAATAATTAATAATTTGAAATCGAAACTATATAGATTTCAATATCTAAGTGAATATATAGAATAAACGCAAAGAATGTAGAACTAACTAACTGAACTTATTCATCTTTTGAATCTTTCTACACGAAAGATATGTGGGAGAATGTACTTTTTTCTTGATTTCTTTGTCTTTTATTCTTGTCTTCGAATTTCATATTTATTATTTTAATATTTTTAATATAAAGTTAATAAAGAAAGGGTTTCTTAAAAATTATTGAAAGATTCATTAGAATCCGACCCAACAGGGATTGTTAGTTAAAACGGAATTTTCGGTAAATGGAAATCGAGAAAAAGAAAAAACTCTCTATTTTTTATATTGTAATTATATCGGTAAGATAAGAAGAAATTCGTTTTCTTTTTGTTTGCCTAATTTGAAAAATTCACTCTTTTTTGTGATAGAGACTTCTTAATTAGTAATAAGTAATCTAGGTAAAAAAAGGAATTATCCAAAACTTTTGCTTCTTGCTACAGTTAGATCTTATGTCACCAAAAAAAATTCCTCCTTTGATTCCGATAAACTAACTATTCATTTGCTAAAAAACAAATAACAAATAATTGAACTTAGTTCTCTATTGAATTTGGATTCAAAGGAAGGAAAGCGTGGAACGTAAATAACTCACTCAGAACACTTTTTAAAAGATTACGTGGGACGATTAGGTCGAATAACCCCTTCTCGAATAGATATTCAGCGTCTTGCGAACCTTCAGGTACTATTTGATTTAATGTTTGTTCAATTACTCTTTTACCCGCAAATGCAATGTAGGCATTGGGTTCGGCAATAATGATATCACCCAACATACCAAAACTCGCCGTCACTCCACCAGTAGTAGGAGATGTAAGGATTGATACATAAAATAACTTTTTATTTGATTGATAATCATATAAAGCAGACGAAATTTTAGCCATTTGCATCAAGCTCAAACTTCCTTCTTGCATGCGCGCCCCCCCGGAAGCACATACTATAATAAGAGGTAGAAACTTATTGGTAGCGTACTCAATCAAACGGGTAATTTTTTCCCCAACTACGGATCCCATACTACCCCCCATAAACTGAAAATCCATAATCCCAACTGCTACGGGAATCCCGTTTAGTTGGCCGATGCCTGTTTGGACAGCCTCCGTTAATCCTGTCTTCCTTTGATAAGAATCAATACGATCTTTATAAGGTTCTTCCTCCGAATGAAATTCAATGGGATCCAGAGAAACCATGTCTTCATCCATAGGATCCCAAGTACCGGGATCGATCGAAAGGTCGATTCTATCTAAACTACTCATTTTCAAATGATATCCACATTGTTCACAAATATTCATTTTTGATTTCAAAAATTTCTTATAATTTAATCCATAACAATTTTCGCATTGAACCCACAAATCCCTATAGTTTTGAGTTACATCGGAATCATTAGAACTTTCGCTTATAGTAAAATCACTACCTTTCACGTGGGTTCCTATACCCGAACCCTCCCTTTCACTATTATTTCCATAAATAGAACTATAAATGTAACTATCACTGTAATTATCACTACTCCTTAAAATGGACGTATCAATCCAGATTTGAGATTGAAGATAATGGTCAATGCAACTATTAATATGATTATTCCAACTATATTGAGTATCATACATGTAACGATTATAGTAGGTATCTTCACTCGCAGATCCATTATTCAGATAACTAGAATTACGATAACTAT